TTTATCTATCATTAATATTCCCAGAATGAAGAGAAAATTATTTCTTGAATCAACAAAAAAAATTATGAATAAATCCATTTACAATAATGAAACAAGTCAAGAAATAATTAATAAAAAAAATCAAAATCCAATTGAGTTTATTTCGACTATAAAAAAGTCACTTTATAATATTAGTAATAGTAAGACAAATTCACATATTTTTTATGACTTATCGTACTTGTCACAAGCATATGTATTTTACAAATTATCACAAACCCAAGTTATTAACTTGTATAAATTAAAATCAGTTCTTCAATATAAAGGAATCCCTTTTTTTCTTAAGCCTGAAATAAAGGATTCTTTTGAAACACAAGGAATAGTTCATTCTAAATTAAGGGATAACAGACTTCCGAGTTCTGAAATGAATCAATGGAAAAACTGGTTAAGAGGGCATTATCAATACGATTTTTCTCAGATCAGATGGTCTAGATTAATACCACAACAATGGCGGAATAGAGTTTATCAACGTCGTATGGGTAAAAGGAAAAATTTCAGCAAATGGAATTCATATGAAAAAGACCAATTAATTGATTACAAAAAACAAAATATTTTTGAAGTCTATTCATTATCGAATCAAAAAGATAATTTTCAAAAATACTATAAATATGATCTTTTATCATATAAATCTATTAATTCTGAAAATAAAAAGGACTCATTTATTTCTAGATCGCCGTTTGAAGGAAATAAGAATCAAGAGATTTCTTATAATTACAACACATATAAAGACACTTTTTTTGATATACTGAGGAGTATCCCTATCAATAATTATCTAGGAAAGGGCGATATTCTATATATGGAAAAAACTCCCGATAGGAAATATTTGGATCGGAAAATTCTCCATTTTGATCTTAGACAAAAAGTCGATATTGAGGCCTGGATCACGATCGATGCCAATAGTAATCAAAATACTCATATTGTTACTAATAATTATCAAATAATTGATAAAAAAAATATTTTGGATCTTATGATTCCAGAAATGAATCTACCAAACTCTTCAAAAGTATTTTTTGATTGGATGGGTATGAATGAAAAAATACTAAAGCGTCCCATATTGAATCTGGAACTTTGGTTCTTCCCAGAATTTTTGTTAGTTTATAATACATATAAAACGAAACCTTGGTTTATACCAAGCAAATTACTTCTTTTCAATTTGAATAGAAATGCAAATAGTAATGAAAATCAAAAGATTAATGAAAAGAAAAAGGGAAGCTTTTTGATACCATCGAATAAAAAAATAAAGAATCGAAATCAAGAAGAAAAAAAAACCACAAGTAAAGGGAATCTTGGATCCGTTCTTTCAAACCAACAAAAAGATATTGAAGAAGATTATGCGAGATCGGACATGAAAAAAGGTAAAAAGAAAAAACAATACAAAAGTAACACGGAAGCAGAACTAGATTTGTTCCTGAAACGTTATTTGCTTTTTCAATTGAGATGGGACGATACTTTGAATCAAAGAATGATCAATAATATTAAGGTATATTGTTTCCTGCTTAGACTAATAGATCCAAGAAAAATTTCTATATCCTCGATTCAAAGGGGAGAAATGAGTTTGGATATAATGCTGATTCAGAAGAATTTAACTCTTCCAGAATTGATGAAAAGGGGAATATTGATTATCGAACCCATTCGTCTGTCTGTAAAAAACGACGGACAGTTTATTATGTATCAAACCATCGGTATTTCGTTGGTTCATAAGAGTAAGCACCAAACTAATCAAAGATACCGAGAGCAAAGATATGTTGCTAAGAAGAATTTTGATGAATCTATTCCACCACATGAAAGAATAACAAAAAATAGAGACAAAAATCATTTGGATTTGCTTGTTCCTGAAAATATTTTCTCGTTTAGGCGTCGTAGAAAATTAAGAATTCTAATTTGTTTCAATTCAAAGAATAGGAATGATGTAGATAGAAATCCTGTATTTTGCAACGAAAAGAATAGCAGCCAAGTTCTAGGTGACAGTAATCACCTTGATAGAGAGACAAATCAATTAATGAAATTGAAGTTGTTTCTTTGGCCTAATTATCGATTAGAAGATTTAGCTTGTATGAATCGCTATTGGTTTGATACCAATAATGGCAGTCGTTTCAGTATGTTAAGGATACATTTATATCAACGATTGAAAATTCGTTGATAGTAGATTTTTCCTATATATCCTCTACTATATAGGATATATGAAAGCAAATAAATACACACATCACACGTCCTGTCTTACATTTTATTCTAAATATCCAATACTAAATGAATAATGTATCAATTCGATCTAGAAATGAATCAACAGAACCTTCTTCATTTTAGGTCTAAATTCTTCGCTTTTGTGAATACGAAAATGTGCCAATCCTTTTCTCTCCCTATCTAAATCTAATTTTCAATTGGATTGATTCATTTGAATTGATAAAATTAGGAGTTCATAAAGAAATTTGGATTAGATTATTGTATATACCACATTAAAATGAATGACATTATTATTACTGATCGGTAAAATCCATATCTGTAAAAAGGGAGAGGAGGCATTTTTTTATGGTAAGAAATTCATTAATTTCGGTTATTTCTCAAAAAGAAAATGAAGAAAACAGAGGGTCTGTTGAATTTCAAGTATTCAGTTTCACCACTAAGATAAGGAGACTTACTTCACATTTGGAATTGCACAAAAAAGACTATTCATCTCAGAGAGGTTTGCGAAAAATTTTGGGAAAACGTCAACGACTACTGGCTTATTTGTCAAAAAAAAATAGAGTCCGTTATAAAGAATTAATTGATCGGTTGGATATTCGAGAGACAAAAACTCGTTAATTTAAAGAGTGATATCATTTGAACTTATTCGTTTCAATTTTGATGAACTTCTTTTTACTTTCAGCAATTCATGGAAGAATGACTCGGTAAAAAACTTATGATTGCACCAACTACAAGAAAAGACCTCATGATAGTCAATATGGGTCCTCACCACCCATCAATGCATGGTGTTCTTCGACTTATCGTTACTCTCGATGGTGAAGATGTTATTGACTGTGAACCAATATTGGGTTATTTACACAGAGGAATGGAGAAAATTGCGGAAAACCGAACAATTATACAATATTTGCCTTATGTAACACGTTGGGATTATTTAGCTACTATGTTCACCGAAGCAATAACCGTAAATGGACCCGAACAACTAGGCAATATTCAAGTACCTAAAAGGGCTAGCTATATCAGAGCCATTATGTTGGAGTTGAGTCGTATAGCTTCCCATTTGTTATGGCTTGGCCCTTTTATGGCAGATATTGGGGCACAGACCCCTTTCTTCTATATTTTTCGAGAACGAGAATTGATATATGACCTATTCGAAGCTGCCACCGGTATGCGAATGATGCATAATTATTTTCGTATCGGAGGAATAGCTGCTGATCTACCTCATGGATGGATAGATAAATGTTTGGATTTTTGCGATTATTTTTTAACAGGGGTTGCTGAATATCAAAAGCTTATTACACGGAATCCTATTTTTTTAGAACGAGTTGAGGGCGTAGGCATTATTGGAGGAGAAGAAGCACTAAATTGGGGTTTATCAGGACCAATGCTACGAGCTTCCGGAATACAATGGGACCTTCGTAAAGTTGATCATTATGAGTGTTACGAAGAATTTGATTGGGAGGTTCAATGGCAAAAAGAAGGGGATTCATTAGCTCGTTATTTAGTACGAATCAGTGAAATGACAGAATCCATAAAAATTATCCAACAGGCTCTGGAAGGAATTCCAGGGGGGCCCTTTGAGAATTTAGAAATCCGACGCTTTGATAGAGTAAAAGATACTGAATGGAATGATTTTGAATATCGATTTATTAGTAAAAAACCTTCTCCAACTTTTGAATTGTCCAAACAAGAACTTTATGTAAGAGTCGAAGCACCAAAAGGAGAATTAGGAATTTTTCTGATAGGAGATCAGAGTGTTTTTCCTTGGAGATGGAAAATTCGCCCACCGGGTTTTATCAACTTGCAAATTCTGCCTCAGTTAGTTAAAAGAATGAAATTGGCTGATATTATGACGATACTAGGTAGTATAGATATCATTATGGGAGAAGTTGATCGTTGAAATGAAAATTGATAATACAACAGAACTACAAGCCATCCATTCGTTTTCCAGATTGGAATTCTTAAAAGAAGTCTATGGGATCATATGGGTGCTTGTCCCTATTTTGACTCTTGTATTAGGAATCACACTAGGTGTACTAGTAATTGTTTGGTTAGAAAGAGAAATATCTGCAGGGATACAACAACGTATTGGACCTGAATACGCCGGCCCCTTGGGAATTCTTCAAGCTCTAGCAGATGGCGTAAAACTACTTTTCAAAGAGAATCTTTTTCCATCTAGAGGGGATACTCGTTTATTCAGTATCGGACCATCCATAGCAGTCATATCCATTTTACTAAGTTATTCAGTAATTCCTTTTGGTTATCGCCTGATTCTAGCCGATCTTAGTATTGGTGTTTTTTTATGGATCGCTGTTTCAAGTCTTGCTCCCGTTGGACTTCTTATGTCGGGATATGGATCAAATAATAAATATTCCTTTTTAGGTGGTTTAAGAGCTGCTGCTCAATCAATTAGTTATGAAATACCATTAACTCTATGTGTATTATCAATCTCTCTACGTGTGATTCGGTGAGACATAAAATTTCCCCTATTTCTTTTCTTTCTAGTAAGAAAGTGAAATGAGTTGAATATATATATTTTATTTTTTTATTCAGCATTCGGGTTGATGAACTAAACCAGATAGTTATATGAGTGAAATAAAACGGCTTTTGAATTTGCAGTTAAAGGGATTGAATCTCATTTCCTATGTACAAGAATGAAATGAAAGTAAATATAAGCCAAGCAGTCGAGACTGTTTACCCCAAGATTGGTTGATTAGGCATCATGGCTTGAAGCGGGTTCAAAAGATCAACTGTATGGAGTTTTTACTATCTATTAACATAGATGT